ATATTTATGATATAGTATCACAAACTCTGGAAAGAAAAAAACTTTCGGATTTGATATGAGGTGATTTAAAATTAAGAATTTTTCATTCATTCCCATCCAATCAAAAGATATTTCCATCCAATCAAAAAAGACCCTTTTGTAATTGATTTCGCAATTTGAATCAATTGGAAGATAAAAAATATGAAATTGATCCTTTATTTGGTCCTTATTAGGTTCAACCTGAATTTTTGTATTAAATTTCCACCCCAAATATTTTCTATCCGTATTTTTTTCCATATATATAATATCACTTTTTCCTAGATAATTCTTCATAGGAATATTCTTGAGTATGTTAAAAAAGTTTTCTTTATTTCTGGTGGAATTTTCCTGCTTCTTATTTCTTTCGAATGATGTTCTATAAATACAGGATTTCTTCTTAGTTTCAGAATGAATATATTTATATGATAAAAGATCATATCTATAGTTTTTTTCAAAATTATCCTCTTTATTTGATAATAAATAGACTTTCAAATTTTGTTTTTTTTTGTAATCAAAAAAAGGGTCTTTTTCATAGGAATACCATTTCTTTAAATCATTATTTTGAGAGGTATTTATCCCATTTCGCCATTTTTGGGGGACTAATCTAGACCATGTAATCTGAGATAAATCGTATTGATAATGACCTCTTAACCAGTTTTTCCATGGATTCATTCCATAATTTGGAAGTTTATTATGTCTTATTTCGGAATCAAATATTCCTTGTCTTCCAAAAAAATCCTTTATTTCATTCTTAAGAAAAAAAGATGGTCCATTATATTGAAGAATAGATCTTACCTTATTGAAGTTAATTGCTTGGGTTTGTGATAATTTTAAAAATACATATTTTTGTGACAAGTCAGATAAATAAAAAAAAATATGTGACTTTCGCTTACTATTTCTAAGATTATCAAATATCTTTTTTATAGTCATAGGCGAAATAAAGTCAATTTGATTTTGTTTTGTTTTATTAATCCTTTCTTGATCTTGATTTCTTTTATTATTGTCAATGTATTTCTCAACAATTTTTTTTGTTGATTCCATAAAAAGGTATAGAGTGATTCTGCGCATATTAATGATACATAGAAAGATATCAATGTATATTTTTTCAATGCAAAATTGAATTAATAATTCAATATTTTTTCTTTTTAATAGTTTCCAAATTTTTGGGGGTGATTCTCCATTATTCTTTTTATTTTTTTTCATTTTTTCTATTTGATTTCTGATTGTGTTTCTTCTATCAATTCTATGTTTCATTTCTTCTTTTGTCTGTAAATAATTTGTCCAACCTGTAGCTCTATTTTGACTAAGTGATTCATGAATTATCTTATTACTGATTATAGAATCATTTTCTGTTTGAGTTTGACTTGATTCATATATTTCTCTCGGTATAAATAATGGAATTTTTGTTCCTTTTAAAAGTTCTTTTCTTATTTGTTTTACAAATAAAACAGCTTTTGTTTGTTTCTTTGTTATTTTTTTTAAAACTCTTCGAACTCTAAAATGGAATTTTCTGATTTCGACTTTATAGTCTATATCTTTAAAAATAGGTTCAAAAAAGGAAGGTGTTTTTCGAGGAGGCCCAAAAGGATATTCTGTTTCCATTCCCAAAACTGTTAAAAAACAAGAATCAAAATAATCCTGTTGCTTTCGATCGCTATCAGAGAGTCGTAGTTTAGATCTGTGCCAAGGTTTCAAATGAAAAGGATATAGGATTTTGATCTGAAAACCTTCTCTTAACCAATTTTTAGGAAATTCCGTTTTGGAGAATTGAAGACCATTATAGCTGCACTTTAGATAAATTTCTCTATTCCAATCTTGGAAATCCTCATACCATTCCGGAGATTGCCGTAATAAAATACGGCCAATATTCTTAACTATTATGAATAAGGGTAATTTAATATATCTTCTAAAAATTGATTGAGCTAGTAACAGAAGACTTCTTGTTTTTTGTGCATATGGAATGTTATCCCAGAATTCCATTGCGTCTTCCTGGTTATTTTTTTTTATTTGGAATTGTTGATCTAAAATTTCGAATTCTGACTTTTTACCCAACCAATCTCTAATATTAAAAAAAAGTTTCATTAGGTTGGATATAGGAAAAGGAAAATCCTCCATTTTTTCCAAAAAAAGGGGGGAATGGGGATTTCCTTGAGAGGGTCCCCAAATAACCATTTTACGCCTTTGAACGCGCATAGATCCTTTTATTACGGCTCGACGAAAATCCGGTTCTTCTAAATAACTTATAAAACCCGAATCTCTATTAAATTTTGTATAAAGATTATAATTCTTGAAATGAGACTTCTTAAAACTTCGTCTGGAACGAGTTAAAAAAGCTATACGTTTAAATCTTCTTGTTCGAAGCTGGTGATCCAGCCCTTGCATTATGCCTTGTTCTTTTCGTCGTTTTTTAAAATGTTGTTCCAACTCATTGATTAATTTGTATGACCATCGAGGGGGTTTTTTACCTATTTTGTTTATTCCA